TAAGAAAAATAAGGATGAAATCACGCTCTGTAGGATTTGAACCTACGACATCGGGTTTTGGAGACCCGCGTTCTACCGAACTGAACTAAGAGCGCTTTCTTATCAGAAAAGAGAAGACTGTAAAGACACTTTTTTAACCCCAGTTTAATTATATATTAGTTTAATTATATATTATATATATATTATTGGATATTGGAATCGATCTTAATTAATCCCTCGTTACTGCTCAACGAAGAAGTAATAGGTAGGGATGACAGGATTTGAACCTGTGACATTTTGTACCCAAAACAAACGCGCTACCAAGCTGCGCTACATCCCTCCAATTGGTCTACAGTGTCATTGTATAGAATTCCTGTTTTGTTTTCCACATCGTTATTTCCTCCATTGATATATACAATTTATATGGGCATTTCGTCTTTTTGGTCCCATTTAACATATAATAATAGTAAAAAAAAAGTCTTATATACGTATGAAATACGGAACGGAACCTGTCGTAAAAATAAATGAGTAGTTTTCGGGAATGCTCGGGAAGAGAGGAGCGTTTTTTTATGTTTTAAGAAAAAATTTTATTTACTGGATAGTTGTACATTTCAAGTTGTACATTTCAATTTGAATTAGGGATTCCGTGTACAAGGTTCTTAACTGCATATGCATCTGATCATTTATGTATTACCATTTTAGATTCCAATAAAAGAAGGAAGGAGATTTTTCAATGCGAGATCTAAAAACATATCTTTCCGTGGCACCGGTATTAAGTACTCTATGGTTCGGGTCTTTAGCAGGTCTATTGATAGAGATTAATCGTTTTTTCCCAGATGCATTGACATTCCCCTTTTTTTGATTCTAGTTATTGATACGGTACCAAATAACGGAGATTCGAGATACAATTAAATATTTGTGACTAATCCTTTGCCCCCTTTTTCTCTTTTTTCCCTTTTTCCTTTTAGAATAAGAGGGAGGAAAGAGAAAAAAAGAAAAGGTGTATTCAACAGCTTCGAGACTTGGGTTCAAGTTTGAATTAAATAAATTATTCAATTCAAAAATTAACTAGGGAGGGAGGTAGAATAAACAGGGTGGGGCCTAGATCTAGGACAAGACTCTTATACAAGGTACTTAAATGTAAATGAAATACTGTGATTTGAATTTGAAATAAAGTTTAGAAATTTTTTTAGTATATTGATTGCAGCGAAAGTTTTCATAATTGGATTTCAAGTTAATAACTTCTATTTATCCTTCCTTCCTTCTTCTTCGTTTCGGATCGAAAATAGAAGAGTTGAGTAAATCAAAAATCCAAAGGGGGTTCATGGCCAAGGGAAAAGATGTCCGAATAACGGTTATTTTGGAATGTACCGGTTGTGTTCGAAACGGTGTTAATAAGGTATCAACGGGTATTTCCAGATATATTACTGAAAAGAATCGTCACAACACGCCTAATCGATTGGAATTGAGAAAATTCTGTCCATTTTGTTACAAACATATGATTCATGGGGAGATAAAGAAATAGATCGAATCGAGCACTTGTATGTAACCCTTCCAAGGAAGGGTAAAAATGACATTTCTATATAGAACATAGTTAAATATTCTATATATAACATAATTAAATATAAACAAACCAAATCCTATTTATTCTAATTCATTTTAGATCCGACCGAAATAGGATTTTCGGGATAAGGAATAAACTAAACAAACCATGGATAAATCCAAGCGGCCTTTTCTTAAATCCAAGCGATCTTTTCGTAGGCGTTTGCCCCCGATTCAATCGGGGGATCGAATTGATTATAGAAACATGAGTTTAATTAGTCGATTTATTAGCGAACAAGGAAAAATATTATCTAGACGGGTGAATAGATTGACCTTGAAACAACAACGATTAATTACTATTGCTATAAAACAAGCTCGTATTTTATCTTTGTTACCTTTTCTTAATAATGAGAAACAGTTTGAAAGAACCGAGTCGACCACCAGAACTGCGGGTCTTCGAGCCAGAAATAAATAGGCTTACTCTTTCTTCACTTGACTAAAAAAAAGTAAAATCCGAACTCAAACGCAGATTGATGTTTTGTTCGAAAAATATGAAAAATATGGATTTAATTATCGTGTCGTAAGAAAAAAAAAAGAATCGGGCAAGAATAAAGATTTTTTTTTGAGTGTGTTCATTCAGTTTTACTATTTTTTTATCATATTTATTTTGACTTTACCCTCCCGGAGTTCATTCTCCGGGGAACTCCGTTTAAATTATTCCGGTGGATTCTTTCCAATGTACTTCTTTTATGATCTCATTCGAAATCATATAAAGACAATTTTTATTTGATATAGCTATTTGTGCAAGTATTTTACGATTAAGAAGCACCTGTTTCTTATATAGGTCGTGTATTAATCTACTATAACTATAGGATACCCCTATTTCACGAATTACTGCGTTTATTCGAGTGATCCACAAACGGCGAAAATTTATCTTTTGCTTATCCCTATCCCGATGCGACGAAACCAAAGCTCTTATTTTCTGTTGAGTAATTGTTCGAGTAAGTCTTGAATGAGCCCCTCGAAAGCTTGATGCAAATAAACGAATTTTTGTTCTACGTCTCCGAGCTATATTTCCCCGTCTAATTCTGGTCATTGAATAAATGAAACTTTGACGAATAACTAATAGATTTCCTTTCTTTCAGTTATTCTTTTTCCCTTTCCTAGTCTATTAATAACAAAGCTTTTTTCCAATGTATAAACTAAAAATTCCAATGACTTTGGCTACTATAACCTTCCCGACCGCTATTTTTCTTTTTTCTAGACATTTCACTTCGAAATAAGAAATTTCATTTTACTAGGTATCAAAATATAATAAATAAAAAATATAAATGGATAAAGAAATAGTGGCTTCCTTCGTTTATATGGTTACTTCTTAAACGGTGAGGTTTTCTCTATACACCGGAGCCTTTACTTCATTTAATCAATGTTATTGGTAACTTGTATAGTTCACATTCTTTGGCTCTACCCATGAATTATCTAGTAATAGGTCTTTCACGATTAGATCTACTTACACAGTAACGGTATTTAATTATGAAAGTTGGCTGGGTAGCTAACCCTGTTAGTCCGTTCTTGCAAGAGGGGCCTAAGTTTTATGTTTTTATTTTTAAGTAGGATTTTCTCCGCTTAATGGATAACCATTTGCTACCAATGGAGAATTGCTTCTTATCTTAAATTGAGGTGATTGGATTTGCACCAATGGAAACCATAAATTTCATACACAATAGAATGGATAGATTTTTTTTATACTGAATTGAACGGACTTCTTTTTCTATTCTATCCTATTCCCCGGTACTGATCATTGATACTAGAAAAGGTTTTCTTTCTTTTATCCCAGCTCATGATCTGAACGAGTCGCACATACACCCTAGTACATGTTCCTCGACGCTGAGGGCATCCCCCAAGCGCGGGGGATTTTGTGACATTTCTGATTGGCTGTCTTGTATTTCTAATAAGTTGTTTAATAGTTGGCATGTTGAATCATATCATATAAATAATGGGCTGGTTTAGATCGATCCTAACCTGATGATTTTTAATTACTTCTATTTAATTTTCTAGTAAATTCAGCAAAAATATAAAATAGGAAATCGAGAATTTGCGCGAAAAAATCCGGGCTTTTCACTCAACCACCGCTACAACATCAACAATTCCATAAGCTTGTGCTTCTGTTGCTGACATAAAAACATCTCTTTCCATGTCTTCCGAGACAACCCATAAGGGTTTGTCCGTTCTTTGTACATAAACCCTTGTGAGGGTTTCACGCAGTTTTAGCAGCTCTTCCGCTTCCAGGATAAATTCTCCCGTTTGTGCCTCATAAAAAGAACTAGCAGGTTGATGAATCATTACCCTGATGGTATAACAAAAGAGGGGTTCCTCTATTTTGCATGATGAATAGAAAAGAAAGATAAAGAATAAAAATCAAAAAAGATAGAATTGAACAACCACAACCGTACGGGCATCTTTTATGCATTGCATACGGCTCTATAATAAAATTGACCTTTACCTTCCATCAACGAAAAAAATAGGATCTATCAGACCCAGACAGACCCAGATCGGGAAATGATCAAATTACCACCCTTCCTTTCGTAGGAGTTCAAAAATACTATGATGGTTCCGTTGCTTTATATATATTTATTATTAAGATTATTTGGTTTGTCTGTGTTTCAGCAATCCCAAAGTTGCTTTTTGTAAAATTAAGGAAAAAAAATAATCTTTTTTTTTATTTCGAACTCTTTCAGAATACAACTAAGCCCCCGGTGTGAAAATAAAAAAGTTTGTGACGCTGAACTGGAATCTCCAATATAAAAAACAGGAAATACCTTTTATCTCATACTACTCTCTCGATACATAATCAAATGTTTTGAAAAAAAAATAAAAATTGTTTTATTTTGATATCGAATTCAAAGTGCCATGCTATTATTACTTAATATTCATATGGCGAAGGCATAGTCTTATTTTTTTCTCTCAAATAAAAACCTCATTGGCGCCGAGCGTGAGGGAATGCTAGACGTTTGGTAATTTCTCCTCCGGCCAAGATAAAAGATCCCATTGAAGCGGCTAATCCCATGCATATTGTCTGTACATCGGGTCGCACAAATTGCATTGTATCATAAATAGCCACTCCAGGGATAACCCATCCGCCGGGAGAGTTTATAAACAAATAGAGATCTTTGGTATCATTCTCTATACTGAGATATACCATAAGACCAATAAGTTGGTTCGAGATCTCGCTATCAACCTCTTGTCCTAAAAAAAGTAATCTTTCTCGATAAAGTCGGTTGATTAGGGGAAAATTATATCCCTTACGAACCGTACAGGCGCCTTTTGGTGCATACGGTTCAACAAAAAAGTGCAAAAAAAAGAATCAATGTGCAGATTCCAATCCTCTTTTTTTTTTTTTATTCGTAGAAGGCTCTTTCTGACTTCTAACGAAAGGACTTTTCTTCGATTTTTTAAAAAAGACAGGTTTTTGCTCCTTT